TAGTTTATTAAATTAACTAGTTGTTAGTCTAGCAAGATAAAATTGCTATTAAAGGGGAATAGATTGTGCCTTTCTTTTATTTCTTATTTCTTTTCTGCCTACTGAATAAAAAAAGGTTGGATATAGTCCTCTACCATATCTGTACAATCCACTATATCTACACAAATAGAATAGTCCATTTATTTATATGGACTGCTAAGTGCGGAGACGGGAATCGAACCCGTGACCTCAAGGTTATGAGCCTCGTGAGCTACCAAACTGCTCTACTCCGCTCTGTAGGGCCAAAAACTGGTGGATGAAAAAGGTTGAATACAAGTCTCTACCATGTCTAGACAAATAGTCTTTTTATACAGACTGGAGCGGGTAGCGGGAATCGAACCCGCATCGTTAGCTTGGAAGGCTAGGGGTTATAGTCGACGTTGGTTGATTATTTTTAACGTCTCTAATTCAAAACCGAACATGAAATTTTGATTTCATTCGGCTCCTTTATGGCTATTCTCACCACTTAACATCTATGTTAGCTTTTCTGTCTGAATGGAACCAAGGCTCTCTGCTTTCTAGATGATCCCTATAGAGTAGGAGATAGAAATTCTACTAAATATCTATCTAATCTACTTACTTCGTTCCCTAATTTCATTCAAGAGATCCTGAGGAAAAGAGTTGGGTTTCCACCGAGCTAAAACAATATCCTGATGGTTCTAGTAAACCAAAACTATCTTTTTTAGCTATTAGGCTTCCATTTCTTTTTTAATTAAAAGAAGATTTAGTTACGATTGGAAATAAACTTTTTTGTATCTTCATCCATAGACCCTTTACTCATATTTATTCAATTGGAATACTTAATCCAATGCAAAATTGTGCTTCGCGCCTCTGTACTCATAATCAAATTTGTATTTTGCATGCAAATTTAATTAGTCTTTGGATACTAATCGCGAGAATGTATATTCTTCCTCAATATGCTATTGAGAGGAAAAGGATTAAACCCTTTATAAGAACTAAAGTTTTCATCGGAATATGAATATAAAAAAACTTAAGGATGCCTTAAGTATATCATTTCATATTCAGTTATTAATGGAACGAATCACACTTTTACCACTAAACTATACCCGCTACATGTAGATTATGATACCAACATTATCCTTTGTCAAGGGTAACCATTCTAGGAGGAGGCTAATTCCACCTACGGAGAAAAGTGAGCAGCTGATACTTCAATCGCAGCCCTTTAATTTAGGATTTAGATGGCCCCTCTCTAGTCTGTAAAAGAGATCTCTTCTTACCATGCCACTAGCGTATGAACCAAATGTATGCATTTCCATTAGGATCGTATTCTTCGTATTCTATAGTTTGATTATTCCTACAATATACACTAAGAGATATAGGTGGCAGTACCCATCAATCCCTTTCTTCCTTTTCTTTTTGGAAGGCTGTAGAATAATTTTTATACTCTACAGTATAAATTCGACCGCCCACTTTTTAGAATAAAATTGTTGATAAAACTCCAATATAGTTTGTTCAAAATACACCTTTTGGATAATATTCAAGTACTATTTCCAAAAGGTACCTGTTGAAAATTGCTGTAACAAATCTGTCCAAAACTTAAAAATGAAAAAGTTTCGAACTCGAAGGTTTTCCAAGGAATGCCTGTGAAAAATTGTTTCAATCTCGCGCCAAAACAGGTAAGATGAAAATTAATACAATACCCAGCCATATGGGTATATGAAGAGGGCAAATTCCTTTATACCCCCCAATTAGAATTAAGAGAAATAGAACATAAATGGAGAAAGTTCTCATCATAAGATCGGCCAATAGAAGAAAAAAGTCCTAATTCTGCGGAACATTCTGAGCACGTGAAAAGTGAATAGGCTAGTCTAAAGATAAAAAAACAAAGTCTACCATTTTTTTAACAGCAGTTCTTATTGCCCCTTTGGCCTTTTTGAACCTCACCATTAATAAACTTCTATATCCCAATGTAGAAAATAAAATCTCTACATATATATCTATATATACATATATTATGTACATTATGCAGTAGATCCATAATTATTATATAATTTATGCAGTAGATCTATAATGGTAAATGAAAGTTGCTAATTTTTGAATAATTTTGAATAAAAAGCCCTTTTAACTCAGTGGTAGAGTAATGCCATGGTAAGGCGTAAGTCATCGGTTCAAATCCGATAAAGGGCTTTTCCCTTAGTGGTAGAGTAATGTCATGGCAAGACTGAAGTCATCAGTTCGAATCCGATAGAATACTTTTCTACAAAATTTATTCACTTTTCTCTTTTTTTTTGAAAATGTCTCTGTTTTTTATTGATTTTTATAACTTCGTTTAGTATGAGATGCCCATATTTTTGGTCTGAACACTAAATGAAGCACAGAGTTTAAATTGCAAAAAATAAAAAAAAATTGGACTCTTATCCCTGTTAGAGCAATCAAATCAATATCTGTACTGAACTAATCTGGAATCCTTTTTTTATTAATCTATTCTTATTCTATATCCTTTAAAAGTAAAAGGAATTTCCCTAAAAAGCAGGGGATGATCCCTGAATTAACCTAACCATTAACTAAAAAAAATCCTATGAAAGCATAACAGAAAAGTAGGAAAGACTCTTTGCTTTAATCTGTTTATAAAATATTCTTCGATTCGAGTATATTGACAATTCCAAAAAACTGCTCATACTATCATTATAGTATAATGACGAGCGGTTCTATATAGCACTACCGTCTAGTGATGCCCCTATCGTCTAGTGGTTCAGGACATCTCTCTTTCAAGGAGGCAGCGGGGATTCGACTTCCCCTGGGGGTAGGGAGTATTATAAAAAGAGGTTAATCATAGATTATCAAAAACAAAAACCCTAGAATAAATTCTTCCTGGGTCGATGCCCGAGTGGTTAATGGGGACGGACTGTAAATTCGTTGACGATATGTCTACGCTGGTTCAAATCCAGCTCGGCCCAAAAATCTAGGGCTTAATGAATATGAACTAAATCCATTTTTTAGAAATAAAGGATAAAGAGAAAAGAAGGGGAAAATTAATTTCTAAGCCATATTTTTCTGATTCTTTTCTTACAAAGAAAACAGTTTTTCTTACTGAAAGGTAGATTATCAGTTGTTTTTAGGGATAAAAAATCGCGGCATACTAGTTATGCCGCTCTCACTATACCTACATATCCTATGTAGGTGTAGTAGTATATAACTCATCTATTTCTTAGAGTACGACAGACGAATCTTCTTGGGGTTCTGTTCTATTTAAGAATAGGTATGCCATAGACCCCGCAGGGATTGTAGTTCAATTGGTTAGAGCACCGCCCTGTCAAGGCGGAAGCTGCGGGTTCGAGCCCCGTCAGTCCCGAACTAAGGTTCAATGAATGGAAAAAGGAAAAATTCATCTTTACTTTTTTTCATCAAGAATTTCCCCGAAAAAGGGGGGGGCAGAAGGCAAGATCAAATATCTATGGAGAACCCTTACTTTACTTTTTCTTTACTTTTTTTATTTCACAGCTCTCAATAAAAAAAGAGCTGTATAGGAATCTTTTTTTTTTAAGTACTTCCGGTTGATAAGGAAAGACATACATATCATATGTGGATTAGTAGAATTTAGGATATTACTCTATTTTTATGGTATGATGATATCATTCTCATCTTAACTTCCTATTTGACTCTTATCTTAAGGAATTCTTATCTTAAGGAATAGAGTTACGGTATTTTACCGGAATCCAATCCATACACAAATTGGATTCGTTTATTGTTAGAGAATTAATTTAATATAATTAGCTCTTTTTTAGGGGTTAAACCACACCACTTCCATTTTGTAGTTCCAACTTTGTTTGTGTATGTTCAATGAATTCTTGGAAAGAATCTACCTCATTCTCAATCCATTTGTCGACTCCTTTTTTTTATGAATCTGCTCTCATCTTTAGACCCAAAAAGCAGATATTGACAGTAACCTAATAAAAAAAAACCAAGCAAACGCCCCTTTTCCTAAATTAAAATATTGGATCTTTTTTATTTAAGATCCTCCTTTCTCCATCTCATTTCTACTTTTACTGCTTATTTGGATGTCTATGTAACACATAGAAAGTCCGTTATATAATACATACATACACTTATGTATGTATAACTATAAGAAAAAGGAAAGGGAATTGGATAAGAAAGATTCTTGGCTATACATATATATATAGAAAAGCAAAAGTAGAAATATATATATAGAAAAGCAAAAGTAGAAAAGGATGAAAAAAAGAGGGGTTCCGAATCCAATCAAAAAACCTATTTTTGTCTTAGTATAGATAAGGAATCCTCCTATGTTATATTATTCCACTATCAACCATGAATTGATTTGATAGATCCTATATTCATAATATTAAATTGATTTAGTATTATTAGAATGCAAGTCTTCCCCTTGAATTTACAGGGATACCCCTTTTCCTCTCCATGGGATTACATCCCGAGTTATTGTGAAAAATAAAATAAAGAGGTTATGGAAGTAAATATTCTCGCATTTATTGCTACTGCATTGTTCATTCTAGTTCCTACTGCCTTTTTACTTATTATTTATGTAAAAACAGCCAGCCAAAACGATTAATTGGAATTCCAATTAATCATTGAAGAAATGAAAAAGGGATTAAAAAAAATCCAAGTCTTAAATGAAAGGGTCTGGTTGGAATTCTAAAGTGTGGTAGAAAAAACTACATATAGTTTTTTCTACCACACTTTAGATTCTTTCTATCTATTATATTATCTGGAATCTACCTAGAATAGATTAGTAGATTGAAATAGTAATCTAATTCAACTTCTTTTTTCACTGCATCTACTTAATTTCAAGCAAGTAAAAATAAAAAAAATTTCTAAAAATAAAAATAAGAAAAGAGTAGAAATGAAAAATGTGCGATCTGCTGTGAATAGCTTCGTGTAATAAAGTCTAATTTTCTTATGTAAAGAACTTTATTTTTACTCGTCACTTCTACTAGAAATTCTTAATTACTATAATAGCTCTTTCTATTCTATTTCTTTCTATTTTTCTATTTCTTTCTATTTTTCTATTTCTTTCTATTTATAATAGAATGACTCTTTCTTAAAAGAATTTTTTACAAGAGTGAAACAAAACTAAAGAAAGAGAGAAAAAATAAAGTTTGGCAAAATGATTAATACAAAAAAAATGATCAATTAAAGAAAAGAGTTGATACTACAATTCGACTACTCAATCAATTAGTAGTATCCCTAGAGTCCACTTCTCCCCCATACTACTAGCGAAAGAGAAAATGTAAAGACTACCATTAAAGCAGCCCAAGCGAGACTTACTATATCCATGTAAATTATGTCTCCTATTTCTATGAAGGAATTATTCTACTATTGATCAATAATCATAGTGGAATTAAGGGTAGAGAGTCAAAATTCTCCTATAAGACTGTGGACGAATCAGTTAAAGGAATTTACTCCTATCAAATTCTTATATGATTTCTAGTAGAATTTATGATTTCTAGTAGAATTGGGGAGTATTAAGTATAAATATGATACATATACCTTTTCCTTAAATTAAAAAAGAAAGAGTGTGGGAATGTATAGAAGACGTGGGAATAGAGAGATTTTTTCTTCCTTTTGTTACCCTTTTTATAAGCAAAGGACGTCAATATATACCATAAAATTAGGATAGATAAATATTTATTGGATACCCACTTTACTCATGTTTATTTTTGACTTAAACCCTACTGCCCCACTTTCTCTCTTTCTATGAAAGAGTGAGAGACCTTATCCACTCCACAACTCCGAAATTGAGTTTTAATCAGCCTATTCAATCTGATTCTCGACGGAATCGGTGGACTTTAGTCTATGTAGGTAGCATAAGATGCACGAAGTATATGTAGTAAGATGTACGATAAATAAAATGTATGATAATTATAAAGTCTTGATATTTCTTCGCAAAGTCCCTTCTTCAATCTTAGATTGAAAAAAGATGTCCCCTAGGGACCTTTGGATACGAAGGTTTCTGCCACCTTAGCCTCATAGTTTTGAATTTCCGAATCAATTCCAATTTATAAAAGAATAAGGAAACGCTACCTCATCTCTGTTGGTAGCTCCCCGTTTGGGCCACTACCGCCAAAACAAAGCTTCGTTTGAGGATAGAACTATGGTATGGATTCTCAAAATCCAATATCGCCAGACCTAGTTACTCTTTTGCCCCAACTTATCTTATGAGGGTACGAAATTTTTGAGTTTGATTTAGTACTATAATCCTAAGTATTTTATTGATTAGGCGGCACCCAGATTTGAACTGGGGATAAAGGATTTGCAGTCCCCTGCCTTACCACTTGGCCATGCCGCCAAAAATCCAATCTAAAATCAAGACAAGTATTCATCCGTATTTTCTTACTAAAACCCCTTCTCTTTTTATTCTATTGAAATGGCAAAGAAGCAATAGTGGATTTCCAGTCACAGACTGCAAAATTCAGAACAAATTGGAACCATTAACTATAATTTTTTTTTATTTTGAATTGCAGTACAGTAATAGTAAATGACTCTTAAATCGGTATTCTCTCCTTTAATGGAATAATAAAATAGAATAAAAGTTCCCCTAATCTGTATATAGGTAAACTACAGGTCCGAACAGCATTATTATCTACGAATCCTCCCTATGTACATATCCCTACGGGGAATCATGCTTTAATTTTTCATTGCATTAAATATCTTGAATAAAAATAAAAAGAGGAAATTTGCTCTGATATAGATTATGGCCTGGCCTTCTTTTCTTGGCCCATACAAGTGAAATTACGATAAAAGAAAGGATATGTGAATAGGTGGATAACTAGATTAGCAAGTACTTAAAAATAAGTACTTTTTTTTAGGATTCTACAACGAAATCCTTTATTTTTCGGCAATTCTATTACTACGAAACAAAAAAGAACCTTCAATTTCTTTTTTAAAATAAAACTAAGCGTACTATTCTAAATTCTAAATCGAACTAAAATCAAACTTTCTAGTGCTTATAAATTTTTATGGCTTTATTTCTTTCATAGAAAGGAGATAAAAAAGAAGTCTTTGCTATCCAATCTGATTAGAATATCATAAAGTTTAAGTGGCAGAATTTTTTCTAGGACTTTTTTATCAATTCATTTCCATTTCTACCCCTGCCAAAGTAAAACTTTCAGCAAAATTATCTTTATTCATATGTATGAAATACATATATGAAATATGTAAGTGGAGTTCCCTAGAATTTCATGTGATTCAGTAAACAGAATATAGATTCCATGATTGCTAGATTGATCCGTAGGGATTGATAAAGAGTGAGCTGATAATGGAATTTTTCTTCGACAAATAGGAAACTTAAGATTAAGATGCTCCGGAATGGAAATGAGGGAATGTCCACAATACCCGGATTTAGTCAGATCCAATTCGAGGGATTTTGTAGGTTCATTAATCAAGGCTTGGCAGAAGAACTTGAGAAGTTTCCAACAATTAAAGATCCAGATCACGAAATTGCATTTCAATTATTTGCGAAAGGGTATCAATTGCTAGAACCCCCGATAAAAGAAAGGGATGCTGTGTATGAATCACTCACTTATTCTTCTGAATTATATGTATCCGCGAGATTCATTTTTGGTTTCGATGTGCAAAAGCAAACCATTTCTATTGGAAACATTCCTATAATGAATTCCTTAGGAACCTTTATAATAAATGGAATATACCGAATTGTGATCAATCAAATATTGTTAAGTCCTGGTATTTACTACCGCTCGGAATTAGACCATAAGGGAATTTCCATATACACCGGGACTATAATATCAGATTGGGGAGGAAGGTCAGAATTAGCAATTGATAAAAAAGAAAGGATATGGGCTCGCGTGAGTAGAAAACAAAAGATATCTATTTTAGTTCTATCATCAGCTATGGGTTCGAATCTAAGAGAAATTTTAGATAATGTTTCCTACCCCGAAATTTTCTTGTCTTTCCCGAATGCTAAGGAGAAAAATAAGATTGAGTCAAAAGAAAAAGCTATTTTGGAGTTTTATCAACAATTTGCTTGTGTAGGCGGGGACCTGGTATTTTCGGAGTCCTTATGTGAGGAATTACAAAAGAAATTTTTTCAACAAAAATGTGAATTAGGAAGAGTTGGTCGACGAAATATGAATCGGAGACTGAATCTTAATATACCTCAGAACAATACATTCTTGTTACCGCGAGATGTATTGGCTGCTACGGATCATTTGATTGGAATGAAATTTGGAACGGGTATACTTGACGATGACGATATGAATCACTTGAAAAATAAACGTATTCGTTCGGTTGCGGATTTGTTACAAGATCAATTCGGACTGGCTCTTGGGCGTTTACAACATGCGGTTCAAAAAACTATCCGTAGAGTATTTATACGTCAATCGAAACCGACTCCACAAACTTTGGTAACTCCAACTTCAACTTCGATTTTATTAATAACTACTTATGAGACCTTTTTTGGAACATACCCTTTATCTCAAGTTTTTGACCAAACCAATCCATTGACACAAACGGTTCATGGGCGAAAAGTGAGTTGTTTGGGTCCTGGAGGATTGACGGGGAGAACTGCAAGTTTTCGGAGCCGAGATATTCATCCGAGTCACTATGGGCGTATTTGTCCAATTGACACGTCCGAAGGCATCAATGTTGGACTTACTGGATCCTTAGCTATTCATGCGAGAATTGATCACTGGTGGGGATCTATAGAAAGTCCGTTTTATGAAATATCTGAAAAAGCAAAAGAAAAAAAAGAGAGACAGGTGGTTTATTTATCACCAAATAGAGATGAATATTATATGATAGCAGCAGGCAATTCTTTGTCCTTGAATCAGGGTATTCAGGAAGAACAGGTTGTTCCAGCTAGATACCGCCAAGAATTCCTGACTATTGCATGGGAACAGATTCATGTTAGAAGTATTTTTCCTTTCCAATATTTTTCTATTGGAGGTTCTCTCATTCCTTTTATTGAGCATAATGATGCGAATCGAGCTTTAATGAGTTCTAATATGCAGCGCCAAGCAGTTCCACTTTCTCGGTCCGAGAAGTGCATTGTTGGAACTGGATTGGAACGCCAAACAGCTCTAGATTCGAGGGTTTCCATTATAGCCGAACGCGAGGGAAAGATCATTTCTAGTGATAGTTACAAGATCCTTTTATCAAGTAGTGGGAAGACTATAAGTATTCCTTTAGTTGCCCATCGGCGCTCTAACAAAAATACTTGTATGCACCAAAAACCGCGGGTTCCGCGGGGTAAATCCATTAAAAAAGGGCAAATTTTAGCGGAGGGAGCAGCTACAGTTGGTGGGGAACTTGCTTTAGGAAAAAACGTTTTAGTAGCTTATATGCCGTGGGAGGGTTACAATTTTGAAGACGCAGTACTAATTAGCGAACGTTTGGTATATGAGGGTATTTATACTTCTTTTCACATCCGAAAATATGAAATTCAGACGGATACGACAAGCCAGGGCTCCGCTGAAAAAATCACTAAAGAAATACCACATCTAGAAGACCATTTACTCCGCAATTTGGACAGAAATGGAGTTGTGAGGTTGGGATCCTGGGTAGAAACAGGCGATATTTTAGTGGGTAAATTAACGCCTCAGATAGCGAGCGAATCCTCGTATATCGCGGAAGCTGGATTATTACGGGCCATTTTTGGTCTTGAGGTATCCACTTCAAAAGAAACTTCTCTCAAACTACCTATAGGTGGAAGAGGGCGCGTTATCGATGTGAAATGGATCCAGAGGGACCCCCTCGACATAAAGGTTCGTGTATATATTTTACAGAAACGTGAAATCAAAGTTGGGGATAAAGTAGCAGGAAGACACGGGAATAAGGGGATAATTTCCAAAATCTTGCCTAGGCAAGATATGCCCTATTTGCAAGATGGAACACCTGTTGATATGGTCTTCAATCCCCTAGGAGTACCCTCACGAATGAATGTGGGACAAATATTTGAAAGCTCGCTCGGATTAGCAGGGGATCTGCTAAAGAAACATTATAGAATAGCACCCTTTGATGAGAGATATGAGCAAGAGGCTTCAAGAAAACTTGTGTTTTCGGAATTATATGAAGCCAGTAAACAAACAAAAAATCCATGGGTATTTGAACCCGAGTACCCGGGAAAAAGCAGAATATTTGATGGAAGAACAGGAGATCCCTTCGAACAACCTGTTCTAATAGGGAAGTCCTATATTTTAAAATTAATTCATCAAGTTGATGAGAAAATCCATGGACGTTCTACTGGGCCCTACTCACTTGTTACCCAACAACCCGTTAGAGGAAGAGCCAAACAAGGGGGACAACGAGTAGGAGAAATGGAAGTTTGGGCTTTAGAAGGATTTGGTGTTGCTCATATTTTACAAGAGATACTTACTTATAAATCTGATCATCTTATAGCCCGCCAAGAAATACTTAATGCTACGATCTGGGGAAAAAGAGTGCCTAATCACGAGGATCCTCCAGAATCTTTTCGAGTGCTCGTTCGAGAACTACGATCTTTGGCTCTAGAACTGAACCATTTCCTTGTATCTGAGAAGAACTTTCAGGTTAATAGGAAGGATGTTTGATCAGAATAAATAAAAATTCTTTTTTCTATTTTATGATTGACCAATATAAACATAAACAACTTCAAATTGAACTCGTTTCCCCTCAACAAATAAAGGCTTGGGCTAACAAAATCCTACCTAATGGGGAAGTCGTTGGCGAAGTCACAAGGCCCTCCACTTTTCATTATAAAACCGATAAACCAGAAAAAGATGGATTGTTTTGCGAAAGAATCTTTGGACCCATAAAAAGCGGAATTTGTGCTTGTGGAAATTCTCGAGCGAGCGTAGCCGAAAACGAAGACGAAAGATTTTGTCAAAAATGCGGGGTAGAATTTGTCGATTCTCGGATACGAAGATATCAAATGGGATACATCAAACTGGCATGTCCAGTGACTCATGTGTGGTATTTGAAAGGTCTTCCTAGTTATATCGCGAATCTTTTAGATAAACCCCTTAAGAAATTGGAAGGCCTCGTATACGGCGATTTCTCTTTTGCTAGGCCCAGCGCTAAAAAACCTACTTTCTTGCGATTACGAGGTTTATTCGAAGATGAAATTTCATCCTGTAACCACAGCATTTCTCCATTTTTTTCTACTCCAGGCTTTGCAACATTTCGAAATCGGGAAATTGCGACAGGAGCAGTTGCTATTAGAGAACAATTAGCAGATTTGGATTTGCGAATTATTATAGAGAATTCCTTGGTCGAATGGAAGGAATTAGAAGACGAGGGGTATAGTGGAGATGAATGGGAAGATAGAAAAAGACGAATAAGAAAAGTTTTTTTAATTAGACGAATGCAATTGGCGAAACATTTTATTCAAACAAATGTAGAACCAGAATGGATGGTTTTGTGCTTATTACCGGTCCTTCCTCCCGAATTGAGACCCATTGTTTATAGGTCTGGGGATAAAGTAGTGACTTCGGATATTAACGAACTTTATAAGAGAGTTATCCGTCGGAACAACAACCTTTCCTATCTATTAAAAAGAAGTGAATTAGCGCCAGCAGATTTAGTAATGTGCCAGGAAAAATTGGTACAAGAAGCCGTGGATACACTTCTTGATAGCGGGTCTCGCGGGCAACCGACGAGGGATGGTTACAATAAAGTATACAAGTCACTTTCAGATGTAATTGAGGGTAAAGAGGGGAGGTTTCGCGAGACTCTGCTTGGTAAACGGGTCGATTACTCGGGGCGTTCTGTCATTGTTGTGGGTCCTTCGCTTTCATTACATCAATGTGGATTACCTCTAGAGATAGCAATAAAGCTTTTTCAGCTATTTGTAATTCGCGATTTAATCACGAAACGTGCTACTTCTAATGTCAGGATTGCTAAAAGGAAAATTTGGGAAAAGGAACCCGTTGTATGGGAAATACTTCAAGAAGTTATGCAGGGGCATCCTGTACTGTTGAACAGAGCACCTACCCTGCATAGATTAGGCATACAGGCCTTCCAACCCATTTTAGTAGAGGGGCGTACTATTTGTTTACATCCATTAGTGTGTAAGGGTTTCAATGCGGACTTTGATGGGGATCAAATGGCTGTTCATCTACCTTTATCCTTGGAAGCTCAAGCAGAAGCCCGTTTACTTATGTTTTCTCATATGAATCTCCTGTCTCCCGCTATTGGGGATCCTATTTGCGTGCCAACCCAAGACATGCTTATCGGACTTTATGTATTAACGATTGGAAATCGTCGAGGTATTTGTGCAAATAGATATAATAATAATAGTTGCGGAAACTATCCAAATAAAAAAGTAAATTACAATAATAATAATTATACGAAAGATAAAGAACCCTATTTCTCTAGTTCCTATGATGCACTGGGAGCTTATAGACAGAAACGAATCGGTTTAAGCAGTCCCTTGTGGCTCCGATGGAAACTAGATCAACGCGTCATTGGATCAAGAGAAGTTCCGATTGAAGTTCAATATGAATCTTTTGGGACTTATCATGAGATTTATGCTCACTATCTAATAATCGGAAATAAAAAAAAAGAAACCCGTTCTATATACATTCGAACCACTCTTGGTCATATTTCTTTTTATAGAGAAATAGAGGAAGCTATACAAGGATTTAGTCGGGCCTATTCATACACTATCTAAATCTAAACTAGGAAGTTAGATTCGGCGATGCCCCTTTCGGGGGGCATTCCGATTTCATTACTACCTCTTTTTTGCCGCGCAAATTCAGATTGAGATTGAGGAAAGGGGGTAAATTAAGTTTTCGAATCACTGACTCAGGCCTATTGTCGAATCCTACTCAGTCAAAAAAGGGGGTACTTATGTATGGTGGAACGGGCCAACTTGGTCTTTCATAATAAAGAGATAGACGGAACTGCTATGAAACGACTTATTAGCAGATTAATTGATCATTTCGGAATGGGATATACATCCCATATACTGGATCAACTAAAGGCTCTGGGCTTCCATCAAGCCACAACTACATCGATTTCTTTAGGAATCGAGGATCTTTTAACAATACCCTCTAAAGGGTGGTTAGTCCAAGATGCGGAACAACAGAGTTTTCTTTTGGAGAAACACTATTATTATGGGGCTGTACACGCAGTAGAAAAATTACGCCAATCCGTTGAAATATGGTATGCTACAAGTGAATATTTGAAACAAGAAATGAATTCGAATTTTCGGCTAACGGATCCTTCTAATCCAGTCTATCTAATGTCTTTTTCAGGAGCCAGAGGAAATGCATCTCAGGTACACCAATTAGTAGGGATGAGAGGGTTAATGGCGGATCCTCAAGGACAAATGATTGATTTACCTATTCAAAGCAATTTACGCGAGGGACTTTCTTTGACAGAATATATAATTTCCTGCTACGGAGCCCGCAAAGGGGTTGTAGATACTGCTGTACGAACAGCGGATGCTGGATATCTTACACGCAGACTTGTTGAAGTAGTTCAACATATTATTGTGCGTAGAAGAGATTGTGGTACTATCCGAGGTATTTCTGTGAGTCCTCAAAATGGGATGACAGAAAAACTTTTTGTCCAAACACTAATTGGTCGTGTATTAGCAGACGATATATATATCGGTTCACGATGCATTGCTGCTCGAAATCAAGATATTGGAATTGGATTAGTCAATCGATTCATAACTGCCTTTCGAGCACAACCGTTTCGGGCACAACCAATATATATTAGAACCCCTTTTACTTGCCGGAGCACATCTTGGATCTGTCAATTATGTTATGGGCGGAGTCCCACTCACGGGGATCTGGTCGAATTGGGAGAAGCTGTAGGTGTTATTGCGGGTCAATCAATTGGGGAACCCGGGACTCAACTAACATTAAGAACTTTTCATACTGGTGGAGTATTCACAGGGGGTACTGCCGACCTTGTACGATCCCCCTCGAATGGAAAAATCCAATTCAATGAGAATTTGGTTCACCCCACACGTACCCGTCATGGGCAGCCTGCTTTTCTATGCTATATAGACTTGCGTGTAACTATTCAGAGTCAGGATATTCTACATAGTGTGAATATTCCGTTAAAAAGCTTGATTCTAGTGCAAAATGATCAATATGTAGAATCCGAACAAGTAATTGCGGAGATTCGTGCCGGAACATCCACTTTGCATTTTAAGGAAAAGGTACAAAAGCATATTTATTCCGAATCAGACGGGGAAATGCACTGGAGTACTGATGTTTACCACGCGCCCGAATATCAATATGGTAATCTTCGTCGATTACCAAAAACAAGCCATTTATGGATATTGTCAGTAAGTATGTGCAGATCCAGTATAGCATCCTTTTCGCTGCACAAGGATCAAGATCAAATGAATACTTATTCTTTTTCTCTTGACGGAAGATATATCTTTGACCTCCCAATGGCTAATGATCAAGTAAGCCATAGACTGTTGGATACTTTTGGTAAAAAAGATAAGGAAATTCTTGATTATTTAACACCAGATCGGATCGTGTCCAACAATCATTGGAATTTTTTCTATCCTTCTATTCTTCAAGATAATTCGGATTTGTTGGCGAAAAAGCGAAGAAATGGGTTTGTCATTCCATTACAATATCATCAAGAACAAGAAAAAGAGCTAATATCCTGTTTTGGGATTTCGATTGAAATACCCTTTATGGGTGTTTTACGTAGAAATACTATTTTTGCTTATTTTGACGATCCAGGATACAGAAAAGATAAAAGGGGTTCAGGAATTGTTAAATTTCGATATAGGACCCTAGAGGAAGAGTATAGGACTCTAGAGGAAGACTCAAAGGACGAATATGAAACCCTAGAAGACAAATATAGGACTCTAGAAGACGAATATGAAACCCTAGAAGATGAATATGGGATCCTAAAGGACGAATATAGGACTCTAGAGAAAGACTCAGAAGAAGAATATGGGAATCCAGAGAACGAATATAAAACCCGAGAGGACGAATATGGGACTCTAGAGGAAGAAGAATATGGGAGCCGTAAAGATGGCTCAGAGAACGAATATGGGGCTTTAGAAGAAGACTCAGAAGAAGATTCAGAGGACGAATATGGGAGCCCAGAGGAATATTCTATCTTAAAAAAAGAGGGTTTTATTGAGCATCGAGGAACAAAAGAATTTAGTCTAAAATACCAAAAAGAAGTAGATCGGTTTTTTTTCATTCTTCAAGAACTCCATATCTTGCCTAGATCCTCATCCCTAAAGGTACTTGACAAGAGTATTATTGGAGTGGATACACAACTCACAAAAAATACAAGAAGTCGACTAGGTGGATTGGTCCGAGTTAAGAGAAAAAAAAGCCATACGGAAGTCAAAATATTTTCCGGAGATATTCATTTTCCCGAAGAGGCAGATAAGATATTAGGCGCCGGTTTGATACCACCAGAAAGAGAAAAAAAAGATTCTAAGAACTCAAAAAAAAGAAAAAATTGGGTTTATGTTCAACGGAAAAAAATTATCAAAAGCAAGGAAAAGTATTTTGTTTCAGTTCGACCTGCAGTCGCATATGAAATGGACGAAGGAAGAAATCTAGCAAGACTTTTCCCGCAAGATCTCCTGCAAGAAGAGGATAATCTCCAACTTCGACTTGTCAATTTTATTTCTCATGAAAATAGCAAGTTAACTCAAAGATTTTATCACACGAATACTCAATTTGTTCGAACTTCCTTGGTAGTGAATTGGGAACAAGAAAAAAAAGAGGGGGCTCGTGCTTCCCTTGTTGAGTTAAGAACAAATGATCTGATTCGCGATTTCCTAAGAATTGAGTTAGTCAAGTCCTCCATTTCATATACAAGAAGAAGATACGATAGGACAAGCGCAGGACCGATTCCCAATAATAGGTTAGATCGCGACAATACCAATTCCTTTTATTCCAAGGCGAAGATTCAATCACTTAGCCAACATCAAGAAGCTATTGGCACCTTGTTGAATCGAAATAAAGAATACCCATCTTTGAGGATTTTGTCGGCACCCAACTGTTCTCGAATTGCTTTATTCAAGAATTCGAAATATCCCAATGCGGTAAAAGAATCGAATCCTAGAATTCTTATTCGAGATATTTTGGGTATCTTAGGCACTATTGTACCTAGTATATCGAATTTTTCTTCATCTTACTATTTATTAACGCATAATCAGATCTTGTTAAAAAAATACTTGTTCCTTGACAATTTGAAACAAACCTTCCAAATACTTCAAGGGCTTAAATACTCTTTAATAGATGAAAATAAAAGAATGTCGAATTTCGACAGTAACATCATGCTGGATCCATTCCATTTGAATTGGCACTTTCTCCATCATGACTCATGGGAGGATGCATTGGCAATAATTCACCTTGGACAATTTATTTGCGAAAATGTATGTCTATTTAAATCGCACATAAAAAAATCTGGTCAAATTTTCATTATTAATATGGACTCCTTTGTTATAAGAGCAGCTAAGCCTTATTTAGCCACTATAGGAGCAACTGTTCATGGTCATTATGGGAAAATCCTTTACAAAGGAGATAGATTAGTTACCTTTATATATGAAAAATCGAGATCTAGTGATATAACACAAGGTCTTCCAAAAGTAGAACAAATATTCGAAGCGCGCTCAATTGATTCACTATCGCCGAATCTCGAAAGAAGAATTGAGGATTGGAATGAGCGTATACCAAGAATTCTTGGGGTTCCCTGGGGATTCTTGATTGGAGCTGAGCTAACCATCGCCCAAAGTCGTATCTCTTTGGTCAATAAGATCCAAAAGGTTTATCGATCCCAAGGGGTACAGATCCATAATAGACATGTAGAGATTATTATACGCCAAGTAACATCAAAAGTACGGGTTTCCGAAGATGGAATGTCTAATGTTTTTTTACCTGGGGAATTAATAGGACTATTGCGAGCGGAACGAGCAGGACGAGCTTTGGATGAATCGATCTATTATCGGGCAATCTTATTGGGAATAACAAGGGCTTCCCTGAATACCCAAAGTTTCATATCTGAAGCAAGTTTTCAAGAAACTGCTCGAGTTTTAGCAAAAGCTGCCCTACGAGGTCGTATTGATTGGTTGAAAGGCCTGAAAGAAAACGTAGTTCTAGGGGGAATTATACCTGTTGGTACCGGATTCCAAAAATTTGTGCATCGTTTCCCACAAGACAAGAACCTTTATTTCGAAAAAAAAAAAAAAAATCTATTCACGTCGGAAATGAGAGATATTTTGTTTCTCCATACAGAATTAGTTTTTTCTGATTCTGACGTAACAAACAATTTCTATGAGACATCAGAACCCCCATTTACTCCCATTTATACGATTTTATAAGGATATATAAAGCATATAAAGCAGATTTTTTTACTTTAATTGAAACTAGACTTTTGACCTTAGAATGCTAACAGATCCTTTAGAATGCTAACAGATCCTTTAGAATGCTAACAGATCCTATTTTATATTTTGTATTTTCATATTTTACTAAATAAAAATAAAAGAAGTCAGTTAATTTATTAAGGCTGCGTTTATATCATGTATCAATGGCCAATTCTGAGTAGAAGGTTCCATCGGAACAATTATTATTTATTTCAAGATATTTCGGCTCTTTCTTAATCTTCAAAAAGAAATCAATTCTGTAATGGTAAGACGAAAAAAAGAAAAAAAAAAGAAGTGTGGAAAAAATGACAAGAAGATATTGGAACATCAATTTGAAAGAGATGATAGAAGCAGGAGTTCATTTTGGTCATGGTATTAAGAAATGGAATCCTAAAATGGCCCCTTACATCTCGGCAAAGCGTAAAGGTACTCATATTACAAATCTCGCTAGAACGGCTCGTTTTTTATCAGAAGCTTGTGATTTAGTTTTTGATGCAGCAAGTCAGGGAAAAAGCTTCTTAATTGTTGGTACCAAAAAAAGAGCAGCGGATTTAGTAGCATCAGCTGCAATAAGGTCTCGTTGTCATTATGTTAATAAAAAATGGTTCAGTGGTATGTTAACGAATTGGTCGATTACCAAAACTAGACTTTCTCAATTTAGAGACTTAAGAGCGGAAGAAAAGATGGGAAAATTCCACCATCTCCCAAAAAGAGATGTGGCAATCTTAAAGAGAAAATTATCTACCTTGCAAAGATATCTCGGCGGGATTAAATATATGACGAGGTTGCCTGACATTGTCATCGTCCTTGATCAGCAAAAAGAGTATATAGCTCTTCGGGAATGCGCCGTTTTGGGGATTCCTACTATTTCTTTAGTCGATACAAATTGTGACCCAGATCTCGCGAATATATCGATTCCTGCTAACGACGACACTATGACTTCAATTCGATTGATTCTTAACAAATTAGTATTTGCAATTTGCGAGGGCCGTTCTCTCCATATAAGAAATCATTGATTAAGAAGAATAGCGAATTCTTAAGCAACTACGTAGATTTATGGAATCAGTTACTTTTTTTGTTTTGCATAGATAAAAGAAGGGGAATATTGATATATATTAGAGGATATTGATATATATTATCATTTGATGTGATTTCTTGGTATCCTAAATATAAGATTAATACTTCAAGTTGCTGAGTTGAGAAAGAGATGGTTGAATCAAAAGAATTCATTTTTTGAAGTTCAATTTTTATCAGAGGACAATATGAATATTACACCATGTTCCATTAAAACACTCAAGGGGTTGTATGATATATCAGGCGTAGAAGTAGGCCAACACTTCTATTGGCAAATAGGAGGTTTCCAAATTCATGCCCAAGTACTCATCACTTCTTGGGTCGTAATTACTATCTTGCTAGGTTCAGTTATCATAGCTGTTCGGAATCCACAAACCATCCCAACCGACGGTCAGAATTTCTTCGAATATGTCCTTGAGTTTATTCGAGATTTGAGCAAAACTCAGATTGGAGAAGAATATGCTCCCTGGGTTCCCTTTATTGGAACTATGTTCCTTTTTATTTTTGTTTCGAATTGGTCGGGTGCTCTTTTACCTTGGAAAATTATAGAGTTACCCCATGGGGAATTAGCAGCGCCCACGAATGATATAAATACTACTGTTGCTTTAGCTTTACTCACATCAGCGGCATATTTTTATGCGGGTCTTAGCAAAAAAGGATTGAGTTATTTCGAGAAATATATTAAACCAACCCCAATCCTTTTACCAATTAACATCCTAGAAGATTTCACAAAACCATTATCGCTTAGTTTTCGACTTTTCGGAAATATATTAGCGGATGAATTAGTCGTTGTTGTTCTTGTTTCTTTAGTCCCCTTAGTAGTCCCTATACCGGTCATGTTTCTTGGATTATTTACAAGCGGTATTCAAGCTCTTATTTTTGCAACGTTAGCCGCAGCCTATATAGGTGAATCCATGGAAGGTCATCATTGAATTGACTGATTTTCGAAATAGTAGTTTTTTTTTTAGCTTAGCCCAATTCATGCATGGTTGCAGATAATTCTCCTGGTTAGAAAACTAACTAGTTTAAAATGCGTATGAATCGATAACCTAGAGTTGTAGGAGAGAGAATAGACTATATTACGGAATTGTTAAATTATATATGCATTCAGGGGAGACAAAATCTGGTTAGATCTATATCCTTAATGTCTATAAGACAGTCAGTCATCTTTTTTGCGGCTTTCTAAGAAATGATTTTGGAATTGGATTCAATAGAAAATAAGAAAATATGCAAACAAAATAGAAGAAACAAATGTATATAGGATTTTATTTATTTCTAAGTTAGATTAGATTCATTATCTAATCCGATATATAGAATTCCAGAATTGGATTCCATATCCAGTTCTATGCAGCATGTTGTTATCAATTATATATCTTGATTTGATTCCTATTGGATTTGGATTAGTTCGATTTCAATAGGGATTCTTCCTGTATTTCTTCTTTTATTATGGATTAGATGAAGGGAAAAAACGGGAACTCAAGGATATCGAAGAGTAAAAAAGATGGAATGAAAGGGTGATTGGTTGGAAAGAAAGAGAAATAGAATAATGAAAAGCATATGGATTTACACAAACCTCTAATGATTTGAAAGTAAAAACGAGATCTCGAAGTAGTTCGGACGATTTAGATTATCATTTCAATTTGTACTTTTTAGTTACTTCTACCCAATGTAGCTTAGAAGTTAAAAGTAATAATTTCTTGGTTAATTGTATCCTTAACCATTTCTTTTTTTTTGACACGAGGAACTCACCATGAATCCACTAATTGCTGCTGCTTCCGTTATTGCTGCTGGATTGGCTGTAGGGCTTGCTTCTATTGGGCCTGGAGTTGGTCAAGGTACTGCTGCAGGACAAGCTGTAGAGGGTATTGCGAGACAGCCAGAAGCAGAAGGGAAAATACGAGGTACTTTATTGCTTAGTCTAGCTTTTATGGAAGCTTTAACAATTTATGGACTGGTTGTGGCACTAGCGCTTTTATTTGCGAACCCTTTTGTTTAATCCTAAAAAAGAAAATAAGTCTTTTAGATTAGATACTTTTTTCTTTTTTTAGTAAATTGGTATTTGCTTCTGTAATTCCAAGTATATCAATACTTTTATTTATATTTATTATATTATTCCAGGAATTTTTTTTATCGGGACAGACAATACCCCAGGAAGGGTTGATTTGAGCATGATCAATTTAGGTAGAAGATATGCTCGCCCTCTTCCTTCCCGTCCTTAGTTTAGGATAGTGGAAAGTCTTTTTTTCCTTTTATTTTAGGAATTTTGGAAACATTTTAAAAAAGGAGATCTTTCACAGGTTAAACGAGACTAAGACTTGATCTAAAAGAAATTATTAGATTGAATCTATTTGCATTAAAAAAACCGATAAAAAAGGGCAAGCGAAGTAAGTGATCGAAAAACTTTCTTCTTTGTTCGTCCTACCTATAAGAGGAGAGCATATGAAAAATGTAACCCATTCTTTTGTTTTTTTAGCTCACTGGCCATTCGCTGGGAGTTTCGGGCTTAATACCGATATTTTAGCAACAAATCTAATAAATCTAACTGTAGTGGTTGGCGTATTGATTTTTTTTGGAAAGGGAGTGTGTGCGAGTTGTCTATTTCAAGAATAGATTGGATCTACCCGGCTGCACTTTAGAATATTTTTTAGTATTTTTGTTTTGGGATAAAATAAATAAGAAAAGGTGCACGATCTCCACGAATTACTTCTGAATAACTTCAGAAATCATATGGAAGAACCATAGCATTTCGCGACTCATTGGTAAATTTACTTTGATTCTCTATAGACCAATAATGTGAGACCATTAACATGGTTAAAGCTAAACTGCTTGAAGTCCAGGCAAAAAGGGGTACTCTTTCTACAACTATATTGGTATCGAAATGCTTTATTAGTATCCAAATGCTTTAAATGAGAAATAGCTAGTGTAGAATTTATCTGATATAGAACACTCATATCGATAAAATGGTTTGGACTATTTACTAGAAGGGCACCCTGCCCTTTTTCCAATGCCGAATCGACGACCTGTGTCTAAAAAAAAGAGACATTTTTGGATTTAAGGAAAGAAAAATAATTCTAGCAATTTTCATTTTCCATTTATTTACTTCGTTTTTCTTAATGAAATTGTTAACTAACAGAGCAAACACAAATAAAGAAACAACTTTGCTGACCATGATAGATTTTTATCTAGTCGGAAGAGTCCTCTTAATATTTATCTAGTCTTATATACGTTTTGGTATATTGAAATATAAACAGATAAGAGGATGGAGGATAAGCTCATTACATAAAAAAAAGATATGGAAATAACCATAATACATAGCAAAGCAAAAAAGGAGCGTGAGAGCCAAATGAATCGAAAGATTCATGTTTGGTTCGGGAAGAGATCATAAAAGTTGTAAACTTAATAGCAAGATAATCTACTTTCATTAAAAGATTTATTAGATAATCGAAAACAGAGGATCTTAAGTACTATTCGAAATTCAGAAGAATTGCGTAGAGGGACCCTTGAACAACTCGAAAAAGCTCGGCTTCGATTACAGAAAGTGGAACTAGAAGCAGATGAGTATCGGATGAATGGATACTCTGAGATAGAACGAGAAAAAGCAAATTTGATTAATGCTACTTCTATGAGTTTGGAACAATTAGAAAAGTCTAAAAATGAAACCCTTTATTTTGAAAAACAAAGAGCGATGAATCAGGTCCGACAACGGGTTTTCCAACAAGCCGTACAAGGAGCTCTAGGAACTCTGAATAGTTGTTTGAATACCGAGTTACATTTCCGTACGATTCGTGCTAATATTGGCATTCTAGGGGCCATGGAATGGAAGAGATAATTTAAATTTATTAGGCCTTGAACTTCTACTTTCGTTTATAAATTAGGCATTATTTTTCCCCTTGCTTCCGAAAAAAGATTCAAGAAACACTAATGGCAACCCTTCGAGTCGACGAAATTCATAAAATTCTCCGCGAACGTATTGAACAATATAATAGGAAAGTAGGAATTGAGAATATCGGTCGCGTAGTTCAAGTGGGGGATGGGATTGCTCGTATTATAGGTCTTGGTGAAATAATGTCAGGTGAATTAGTCGAATTTGCGGA